TCAGTATACTTGGAATAATCACATTAATAGTTGCATTGACAGTTATCTTCAGTCCCAAATCTGTATTGAGAATTACATTGTAAGTGGTAATGACAATTCCAGTAACAATAATTCCAGTAACAATAATTCCACTAACAATAATTCCAGTAACAATTACATTTCTAGTTCCATTTATAGTAATGGTGAAAATAGTAGTGAAAACGAGGATATCACAACGAGTGATCAAACTATACCAGAAAGTTCTACTCATATGGGTGTAACTCAACAATACCGGCATTTGTGGGTTCAATGCGAAAATTGTTATGGATTAAATTATAAGAAATTTTTTAAATCAAAGATGCATCTTTGTGAACAATGTGGATATCATTTGAAAATGAGTAGTTCAGATAGAATCGAACTTTTGATCGATCCGGGCACTTGGGAGCCTATGGATGAAGACATGGTCTCTCTGGATCCCATTGAATTTCATTCGGAGGAGGAGCCCTATAAAAATCGTATCGATTCTTATCAAAGAAATACAGGATTAACCGAGGCTGTTCAAACAGGCAGAGGGCAACTAAACGGTATTACCGTAGCCATTGGGGTTATGGATTTTCAGTTTATGGGAGGTAGTATGGGATCCGTAGTCGGGGAGAAAATTACCCGTTTGATTGAATACGCTACTAAAGAATTTCTACCTCTTATTATAGTGTGTGCTTCCGGAGGGGCACGCATGCAAGAAGGAAGTTTGAGCTTGATGCAAATGGCTAAAATATCTTCTGCTTTATATGATTATCAATCAAATAAAAAGTTATTCTATGTACCAATTCTTACATCTCCTACTACCGGTGGGGTGACAGCTAGTTTTGGTATGTTGGGGGATATCATTATTGCCGAACCCAATGCCTACATTGCCTTTGCGGGTAAAAGAGTAATTGAACAAACATTGAATAAAACAGTACCCGAGGGTTCACAAGCGGCCGAGTATTTATTCCAGAAAGGCTTATTCGATCTAATCGTACCACGTAATCCTTTAAAAAGCGTTCTGAGTGAGTTATTTCAACTACACACTTTCTTTCCTTTGAATCAAAATTAGAACATTAAGTTCAATTATTTTGAGCAAACAAGTAATTAGTTTATCGGAATCCAAGTTAAAATTAGACGAATGGGGTTTTCTTTGTTGGCATAAGATCTAATTATATTATATAAAGAATCAAAAGTCACAGAAAATCCGCCCCTTTTTCTATATTCCTGATTATTGATCAAGAAGCCTCTATTAACAAGATAAAAGATGAAATTCTTATTTTCGTGAAATTAGGCAAATCAAAAAAATATACTCTTCTCGTCATATATAATGAAAATCTATAAAATATAGAATTTTTTATTTTTTTTATATCTTACGATAATCCTATTTTGACTAAGAATCCCTGATGGATGGGATTCTAACAAACCCTTCAATAGATTCAATATAATTATAAATATAAATAGAATCTAATTAATTTTTAAGAAACTTTTTGCTTAGTAAATGAAATTCGAAGACAAGAGCAAAAAATGAAGAAAATAATATCTCATCCATATCCTTTCAAATCTTTCATGTAGAAAGATCAAAAACTACATTATATACTCACTTAGATAGATACTTATATTTATACTTAATAGCTATTAAGTAATAATAATAATTCCAATTTAGAATTATCAAATTATAATAAGATATCTTTATATATAATAAGATATCTTTATATTATAAATATAAAATATAAATAATAATAACAGGTACAAATAGTAAATCGAGGTAGCCATTCTATGACAACTCTTAACTTTCCCTCTGTTTTGGTGCCTTTAGTAGGCCTAGTATTTCCGGCAATCGCAATGGCTTCTTTATTTCTTCATGTTCAAAAAAACAAGATTGTTTAGAGCCGATGGCACAAAATCTCATCTATTTTTTTTTTTCAAAACTGACGCTTGTATCATAACACAGATATCTATTTAGCAAAATCAAAATATGGTATAAGCGGCTTCCGCCGAAAAACTCTTATGTCTCCAGAAAATGCTATAGGGATCAATGGATTCTAGCTATTTTCAAATAGACCCGAATTGACGGATAGCTGAACTGTAAAGTTGGTCTATCTATATCTATTTGGCTATCTTTAGTGAGATCGTACGAAGGGTATGTTATTAGTTTAGATCTAACGAATTTAATGAATTACTCCTAAAGGATCACATCAAACTAGTGCTAGTTGATGCGAGTTACTTCGGAAAAAAAGGACTAAAGTCAAATTCATTTGGGGTATTCTCTCAATTCCAAAAAAATCAACTGGATCAAGTATGAGTTGTCGATCAGAACATATATGGATAGAACCTATAACGGGGGCTCGAAAAACAAGTAATTTCTGCTGGGCTGTTATCCTTTTTTTAGGTTCATTAGGATTCTTGTTGGTTGGAACCTCGAGTTATCTCGGTAGAAATTTGATATCTTTATTTCCATCTCAGGAAATAGTTTTTTTTCCACAAGGAATTGTGATGTCTTTCTACGGAATCGCGGGTCTTTTTATTAGCTCCTATTTATGGTGCACAATTTCGTGGAATGTAGGTAGTGGTTATGATCGATTTGATAGAAAAGACGGAATAGTGTGTATCTTTCGTTGGGGATTTCCTGGAAAAAATCGTCGGGTCTTCCTCCAATTTCTTATAAAAGATATTCAGTCTGTCAGAATAGAAGTGAAAGAAGGTATTTATGCTCGTCGTGTCCTTTATATGGATATCAGAGGCCAGGGAGCCATTCCATTGACTCGTACTGATGAGAATTTTACTCCACGGGAAATGGAACAAAAAGCTGCTGAATTGGCCTATTTCTTGCGTGTACCAATTGAAGTATTTTAAGAAATGAGCCGGAATGCTTTCTCAGCAGGAGGGCAAAAACGCAAGAATGCTCTTTTTCCATAACATAACTTAATTGAGGTTTCTTCAGAACATTCATTCGAGTCAAAGCAGACATATATGGAACAAGTATAAAAAAAACTATTTTGGGGATCTTTTAGATGTATCGATTTAGATGTATCGAAATATACATAACTCAATTCAATAAAAAAATAAGAAACAAATCGAAATATCTCATAATCAACCATTTAGAAATAAGGAAATTCCACCCTTTTTAACTTGTTGGAATTGAGACTTTAGAGATCATATCTTGTAATTTTTTCGAAGCTTATTTTTATACTTTTTGTGCTCCTTAATGACCAAAAAATTGAATCTCTTATAATGATAATTAGCAAATTTATGTCGTTTTTTGCCACTCATTTTTCACAATATTCTTCAGAAATTTCCCTCAATTATTCTATCCCTGACTACTCATAGTAAGTTCAATTTTTTCGAAATATTAGAGATTTTTATATAATGATAGAAAAGGAGTTCTTTCGTCTCAAAATCTGAATAATATTATTCATTATTTCAATTTTTCTGGGCATTCATCGAAAGGAGATATGTGCTTCGAATTTGACCAATTGAGATATAGGTAAACATTATTTTTTGATTATTTATCCATTCCAATTTTTCGTCTATTTCTGTATTTTTTTCTAAATTCATAGGTTCGATAACTTGTAATAGAACTGATGCGGGAGAGAAATATTAGATTACATAGAGTCGACGAATGAGATAGGTTCATTAACAATTCAGAGATGAAAAAATGGAAAAAAAGAAAGCATTCACTCCTCTTTTATATCTTGCATCTATAGTATTTTTGCCCTGGTGGATTTCTCTCTCATTTCAAAAAAGTATGGAATCCTGGGTTACTAATTGGTGGAATACTAGGCAATCCGAACCTTTTTTGAATGATATTGAAGAAAAGAGTATTCTAGAAAAATTCATAGAATTAGAGGAACTCCTCTTCTTAGAGGAAATGATTAAGGAATACTCGGAGACACATCTACAAAACCTTCGTATAGGAATTCACAAAGAAACAATCCAATTAATCAAGATACACAACGAGGGTCGTATTCATACGATTTTGCACTTCTCGACAAATATAATCTGTTTCATTATTCTAAGTGGTTATTCTCTTTTGGGTAATAAAGAACTTGTTATTCTTAACTCTTGGGTTCAGGAATTCCTATATAACTTAAGTGACACAATAAAAGCTTTTTCTCTTCTTTTATTAACTGATTTATGTATCGGATTTCATTCGCCCCATGGTTGGGAACTGATGATTGGCTTTGTCTACAAGGATTTTGGATTTGTTCATAATGAGCAAATTATATCTGGCCTTGTTTCCACTTTTCCAGTCATTCTAGATACAATTTTCAAATATTGGATTTTCCGTTATTTAAATCGCGTATCTCCGTCACTTGTAGTGATTTATCATTCAATGAATGACTGAAAAATTATCTACCTAATCCAATTAGAATGTTTCTTACTTTGCAGTTGTACATAAGCAAAGCATTGAAAATCGTACTCACTCTTTATCTTTCTACCCATCCCGGAGATTCATCCTATATCTATATATTAATCCAGTCAAATTATTCCAGTAAATAACAGAATCGTGGATAGGAAACTCCATTAGTGACCTACCCCAATTTATTGTATAAATTTTCGGGATCAATGGTTGGACCATGCAAACTAGAAATAATTTTTCTTGGATAAAGGAACAGATTACTCGATCTATTTCCGTATCGCTCATGATATATATCATAACTCGTGCATCCATTTCAAATGCATATCCCATTTTTGCACAGAAGGGCTATGAAAATCCACGAGAAGCGACTGGACGTATTGTATGCGCCAATTGCCATTTAGCTAATAAACCAGTGGATATTGAGGTTCCGCAAACGGTACTTCCCGATACTGTATTTGAAGCAGTTGTTCGAATTCCTTATGATATGCAACTGAAACAAGTTCTTGCTAATGGTAAAAAAGGGGCTTTAAATGTGGGGGCTGTTCTTATTTTACCAGAGGGTTTTGAATTAGCCCCTCCCGATCGTATTTCCCCCGAGATAAAAGAAAAGATGGGCAATCTGTCTTTTCAGAGC